TTTGCTAATAGCTCGTAATGCTGCGTCTCTCCCGAGACCGGCACCTTTTATCAAGACTTCTGCGCGTTGCATCACTACTGTACTAATAGCGGTTACTGCTGTGGTTTCAGCAGCAAATGGCGACGCTTTTCGTGTACCCCGGAACCCACAATTACCGGCAGAGGACGAAGAAACCACTTGACCTCGTACATCTGTAACAGTCACAATGGTATTATTAAAACCTGCTTGAACATGAATAACCCCTTTTGGTATTCTACGCGTACTCTTACGTAGACGTCGGGTCCTACGTGAAACCAATTTCAGTCTCGCTTTTGCCATATTTTAGCATCTCATAAATATGAGTCAGAGATCTATGGATCTATCCATTTTTGAATATCGGGCCTTTCCCGAGGTTGATTATCCTTGTCTTTGTTTATGCCTTGGGTTGGAACAAATTACTCGAATTCGGCCCTGACGGCGTATTAATCGACATTTTTCACAAATTTTACGAACAGAGGCTCTTATTTTCATATTTTCCGACTTTTCACCTTAATTCTGAATCTACGTCTTGGAAGAAAATAAGTTTCTTGAAATTTTGCATTTCGAATCATATTGAATGAATGTTGAAAATGTTGAAGTTGAAAAAAAAATACCGAAATTTTTGATTCTTATTTTTCGCAAAGTCAAAAATTCGACTAATTGAAGACTCGTTGTATTATAATAAACCTAAGTGGTAGCTTTCCCGAAATATAACCGAGAATTAGATCATTATTATCTAAATGAACCCCAAAGATGTCGTTGAGAACGGATTCTTTAATTAAACTTTCCGGAATCGATTTCTGTTTTTCAGTTAAACGAAAACCTCTTTTATTCTGGATCAACTTCTTTATTCTGGACGATCTAAAACCATAGATGTCGTTTTCAAAGATGAGGTCGTAGATGAGATACGATATTAGACAACCTGTCCCCTTTCTTTGTCACAAATAGAAAGTTGCGAATTTCATTTGGATATTAGAAGTATTACCATATATAACACAAACATTCTCCACCAATTCTTTCTAATCGAGCCTCTCGGTCTGTCATTAGACCTCGAGAAGTAGAAAGAATTACAATCCCCATCCCGCCTAAAATTCTAGGAATTCGTTGATAGTTAGAATAGATTCGTAGACCGGGTCGACTGATGCGTTTTAAATTTAAAACTTTTCGATTTCTATAAGGCTCGTCCCGATTCCTTCTATAGCGTAGGGTTAAAACCAAAAAAGATTTGTTGTTTTCTCGATGTTTTCTCACGTTTTCGATAAAACCCTCGCGTAAAAGTATTTTAACAAGACTTTCGCTGAGATTCGTAAATGCTATTCGAACCACTCTTTTTGTATTCATCTCAGCATTTCGTATCGAGGTTAGTATGTCAGCAATAGTATCCTTAGCCATAATGAATTAAAGTATTGGTCCCTCCCAATTTGGATATAATCAACATGTTTTTCTTGTTTTTTCTTTGGTTATGACTATGCATTTTTCAAGGTATATGCGTGAGACACAATCTACTAACTGAATCTTAATTGATTTCTTTCAAATAACTACTCTAAACATAACTATATTCTTTACTGGAATGATATTATCATGGAACTAGATTAGGGTCTCGTTTTATAATACTTCGGGAGCTAATGAAACTATTTTGGTAAAATTGAACTGTCTCAATTCCTCTGCAATCGCACCAAAAACTCGAGTGCCTTTTGGATTGCCTTCTTGATCAATGACAACTGCGGCATTGTCATCATATCGTATTATCATACCGTCGTCGCGTTTGAGTTCTTTACAAGTACGTACAATTACAGCTCTGACCACTTCTGATCTTTCTAGCGACATTTGCGGAACTGCTTCTTTGATCACAGCAACAATAACGTCACCAATATGAGCATATCGACGATTGCTAGCTCCTATGATTCGAATACACATCAATTTGCGAGCCCCGCTGTTATCCGCTACATTCAAATAGGTCTGAGGTTGAATCATATCATTTTTTTGATTATTTTTTTTAGGCAAAGTAAAGTAAAGGTCGAAGAAAAAAAGAAATATTGTTTGTCCAAAAAACCAAACCTGCACCTGCGATTCGTTTGTATCCCCAAAAGCGATTTTTTTTGCTTTTGCCTTTTTCTTTTACATTTCCAAATTTTATCCCGAAAGAATGAATTGAGTTCGTATAGGCATTTTGGACGCTGCTATTGAAATAGCCCTTCTAGCTATATTTTCTGTTACGCCACCGATTTCATAAAGTATTCGACCTGGTTTAACAACAGCTACCCAATATTCAGGCGATCCTTTACCCGAACCCATACGTGTTTCTGCGGCTCTGACTGTAACCGGTTTGTCTGGAAATATACGGACCCATATCTTTCCACCGCGGCGTGCATTTCGTGTCATTGCCCGTCGACCTGCTTCTATTTGTCTAGATGTGATCCAAGCGGGTTCAAGTGCCTGAAGAGCATATTTACCGAAACAAATATAATTACCTCGATAAGAAATTCCCTTCATTCTTCCTCTATGTTGTTTACGGAATCTGGTTCTTTTGGGGTTATAGTTGATGGTTGGGTTTGAATTCCATCTCTACTCCAGAATCGGACGTGAGAGTTTCTTCTCATCCGGCTCCTCACGAATAAAAAGATTCAAAAATAGGGAATTTTAAGGAAATTTAGATAGAATAGAATTTGAATTAAGATAGACTTGTAGTTCATACGATATCCATCGATTTCATAAGTATAAGTAATATATCGAAGTATGGAGTTCAGCGAATCGATCTCAAATCTGGTAGTAATTTGTATCTTCTTTCTATCGTATAGTGAAAGACCTAAACGAACTATTTCTATGAAATATAGATATATATATATAATTTTATTGGTTTTGAGAATCTTAAAATGAATCTTTCTTTTGTTTTCTCCTTGAATTTAACCGCCTTAGCATTTTTAATTGACCCAAATTTAGTAATCCAAGAAAAGAAAGTTTTCGCGGGCGAATGTTGACTCTTTCAATTCAATTTCGATTTCGGTTGTAGCCATAATTTCTAACTTTTTCGAATAGATGAATTGGTCTCGGGTCCGTTCCGCCATCCAGATCAATGAATCATTAGAATTCGTGTTCAATCGAATTTTTGAGATCCACAGGTTCCGTCGTTCTCATCGCTTCTTACTTAATGTTTAGGTCTGAATTCTGCAATGGAGCTCAATGAAAGTTGTGCGTGAGTCAATCTTCTCAGTCTTTATTGACTCGAAGCTCTTGATTTTTTTGTTCTCTGGGCGGATTCATTTTAGTATGGATGAATCTGTATTAATGCTTTCTTACATTGCCCTTTTTATGAGACGGCTCATAGACCTTACATATTCCATATTGGAATTAGATAGCATCAATCGTCGTTTTCTTTCTTTCTCTCATCCTTCCATTTATCCACACCCTTATTTTCTTTTCTCTATTTTGATTCACAACTTAGAATCTGATTTTTTGTTTTTATTTAGGCAAAAAGGTTTCAGTTGCTACAAGGATATGACTGATCTGTCATATCTTGACCGGTTCTTTGGATCCAGATAATGCGAAGTGATGAATTGGGTATTTTTCTAGAGTTATTAGTTTCGACTATCAGTGGCTTTTTTTTACTAACCCGAAAAAACCAACGAGTCACACACTAAGCATAGCAATTATATCAAGCATTCAATTGAATTTTTATTAAACCCGATAGAATTATGAAGAATTACGAATTCAAAAAATTTTTTGGTTTTGGATTGAACAGAAAAAGAAGAAATGGCTTTCTCGTTTTTTAGTATTAGCAACTAGAAGGGAAGGTCCAGTCAAAGTTTCTTATTCTCCATCAATAAATATCCAAATTTTAATGCCTAATATCCCAGAAATAGTTCGAACTGGATAGGAACAATAATCGATTTTCGCTTGAATGGTTTGTAGGGGAACTCTACCTTCTCGGATCCATTCAACCCGCGCAATTTCTTTTCCGTCAATACGTCCTGCAATTTGTACTCGAATTCCTTTTGTATTTGCTTGTTCAGTTAATTCAATTGCTTTTTTCATTGCTTTTCGAAATGAAACTCTATTCTTTAATTGGTCGGCGATAAATTCTGCAAGAATAGTAGGATTTCTATAAGGCTTTGCAATTCTTATGATAGCAAGGTTAAATTTTCGGTTCACACAAAAAAATTCTTTTTGTAAATTTCTCTGTAATTCTTCGATTTCTCGCGGTCGCTTTTCGTTAAATAATTTTGGGGATGCTGTATAGATTTTAATTTTGATTACATCGATTTGTTTTTGAATCTCTATACGTGTAATTCCTTCGACGACGGAGTAGATTTTCATCTTTTTTTGTATATAATTCTTGATATAATCTCTTATTTTTGCATCTTCTTGTAAATTTTCTGAATACTTTTTTGGTTGTGCAAACCAAAGGGAATAATGACTTTGGGTTGTACCAAGTCTGAAACCAAGTGGATTTATTTTTTGTCCCATGCTCCCCCATTATTATACATATCGTGCTCTTCTCTAGTTCTATACTGATTTTTCCCTTTCGTTTTTTTTAACTCTTGCATAGAGTCTGTTTCAAAAAATTTCTCTGGCTTGAACCAGAATGTCTCTTCATATTCACTTATGGAGATATCTTTCATTACAATCATTATATGGCAGGTCGGTTTTTTTATCCGATAACTACGTCCTCGCGCTCGAAGTTTTAGTCGCTTCATAGTAGTACCCTCGTTGACTTCAGCTTTACTAATGACTAAATCTGCTTCGTTAGAACCAAGAAGGGAACTAGCATTTGCTGCTGCCGAATAAACTACTTTAAAAATGGGATAACATGCTCGATAAGGCATGAGTTCTAATATCATAAGTGTTTCTTCGTAAGAACGTCCACGAATTTGGTCAATGACCCTTCTCGCTTTGTGAACAGACATAGAGATATGTTGACCTAAAGCGTATACTTCTGTTTTGTTCTCCTTTATGACCATAAAATTTTCCTCCTACTAATCAAT